TATTATATTGTATGGAATCGAAATTGAAAAAATCCTATATCATATTATTTTTCTATTGTTTTTATTTTTTGTTCGAATAATATTTTATTCTATTTTCACATATTTCTATTTCTTTTTTTGAAAAAAGGTAATATAATTTAGAGAATCAATAGACAAATAATAAAATGAATAGTCAAAATCAAAAATGATTTGTTTTAAACAATAGATGTCTTTGACATCCAATTTTAGCAATGAATAACCTTTTATTTTGTGAATGGCAGTTCCAAAAAAGCGTACTTCTATCTCCAAAAAACGTATTCGTAAAAATTTTTGGAAAAAGGGGGGATATTGGGCGGCGTTGAAAGCTTTTTCGTTAGCGAAATCCCTTTCTACCGGGAATTCAAAAAGTTTTTTTGTACGACAAATAAATAATAAAACGTTAGAATAATCTAAATCAGCCTGACTCGAAAAATCAGCTAATTTTGTTTCTAATTTAGAATAGATTATTGAATCTATAATTAGAATCTAGAATATCAAAATAGAAATAAAAAAAAAGTCAATAACGATTTCCATTCGCTAATGTTTTGAACCGATTGATTTGTCTACTGAATTCGAAAAAATTCTAAAAAACGGTTTGGTATTCTTTTTACAATTTGAAAAAAGAATCAAAACGAAATAGAAAGTTTCACCCTTTTTTTATTTGAATATGTTTTTTATTCCCAGGATGGGGATTCTTATTTTCCCCATCACCCCACCCACTTATAAATAACCCAATAAGAAAGGTTTTGTCTTTTTTTTATGCTTTTCTTTTTTCTAGTTATGCTATTATGCTATAGAGGAGCAGATATAAAATCTTTAGGAAAAATCGATGGATTGTTGAAACTAATTGATTAAATAGAAAACTCTGCTTTTTTTGTAACTTTATGAATCATTATTTTTCTGAATCGCTATATAGACCATATACCCCCACTTTCCCTCCAATTAAGGGAAGCACGCTTTCCCATTTAGGCGGATATTATCTATGAATAGTGTGAAAATTTTAAGTGATCCATAAAAAAGAATCTTATTTTTTTCTATTCATTCATCAAATCAGATAAATGAGAAATGAATCATTCAAAAATGAAAAAAGAGCATTTTTTTGAGTTTTTTCCCTGGATTGAAGTAAGACCTTTTTAGTTACAACGGGTCTATTTTATGAAAACATAAACTAGAAAAACCTCCATTGTTATGTTAAGGTAACGAAAACTGAAACCTTAAATAACTAAACAAGACGACAAGGGAATCTTTCAATCTCTATTTAAACAAGTTTTTATTCATCAATTTAAATGCTTCCTAAAAAAGATTTCATTAAAATTGACTGACACTTTTAACTCGACGATTGAATAAAAATAGGTTATTATGATTTCGAGCAAGCCGCTATGGTGAAATCGGTAGACACGCTGCTCTTAGGAAGCAGTGCTAAAGCATCTCGGTTCGAGTCCGAGTGGCGGCATAGCATCTTCTAAAAGATATACAAAAAGCCCTATAATGAATTTAATTTCTGATTTCCATTCCGTATACTTGAGGAACTCTCGCTTTTAATTTGATTTATGATATTTTCAACTTTAGAGCATATATTAACTCATATATCCTTTTCGGTCGTTTCGATTGGAATTACAATTCAGTTGATAATCTTATTAGTCGATGAAATCATAGGACTATATGATTCATCAGAAAAGGGGATGATAGCTACCCTTTTCTGCCTAACAGGATTATTAGTCACTCGGTGGATTTATTCGGGGCATTTCCCATTAAGTAATTTATATGAATCATTAATCTTTCTTTCGTGGAGTTTCTCCATTATTCATAGGATTTTCTATTTGAAAAAAGAGAAAAATCATTTAAGCGCAATAACCGCGCCAAGCGCTATTTTTACCCAAGGTTTTGCTACTTCGGGTTTTTTAACCAAAATGCATCAATCCGGAATATTAGTACCCGCTCTCCAAGCCCAGTGGTTAATGATGCACGTAAGTATGATGGTAGTAGGCTACGCAGCTCTTTTATGTGGATCATTATTATCCGTAGCTCTTCTAGTCATTACATTTCGAAAATTTCTAAGGATTTTTCGTAAAAACAATAATTTTTTAAATGTAAATGAGTCATTTTCCTTCGGTGAAATCCAATACATGAATGAAAAAAACAATGTGTTACGAAATACTTCTTTTCCTTATTTTCTTTCTGCTAGAAATTATTACAGGTATCAATTGATTCAACAATTGGATCATTGGAGTTATCGTATTATTAGTCTAGGATTTCTCTTTTTAACCATAGGTATTCTTTCGGGAGCAGTCTGGGCTAATGAGGCATGGGGATCATATTGGAATTGGGATCCAAAGGAAACTTGGGCATTTATTACTTGGACTATATTCGGGATTTATTTACATACGCGAACAAATACAAATTTGGAAGGTGTAAATTCCGCAATTGTGGCTTCTATGGGCTTTCTTATAATTTGGATATGCTATTTTGGGGTCAATCTATTAGGAATAGGGTTACATAGTTATGGTTCATTTAATTAACATCTAATTGAATTGAAGAAAGGAAAGGGCCTGATGAATACAAACATAGGACAAGGCATATATATATAAATGAAACTTGGCGTAAGCCGAGGAGAACCTTTTGAATCACTACACTACTTGATTCAAAAGGTTCTCACAAATGCCAAAGGTGTCTGGTTCCAATTCAAATTTTTTTTTTTTTTACTTATTTATTTTTATTTTATTCTTTTTTTTATTTATCTTAAACTTAAGAGAAGAAAAAAGACTTCTTTTTTCATTGGACAACGAACAATTTTCAAAATCGTAGGATTACTTTTTTATTTTATTTTTTTTTTTTTAAATGAAACCTATCTATAAAAAAAATTAGATACAATAGCTTCGACCTTGTCCACTGATAGTGAGAGAACGAAATCCGGATAAATACCAATACCTATTACGGGTAGAAGAATAGACATCAAAACAAATAACTCCCGTGGGCCAGAATCAAAAAAATAAGAGTTTTGGGGATTAAATAGCTTGTACCCATAGAACATTTGCCGTGACATAGATAATGAATAAATAGGAGTTAATATCATTCCAATTGCCATTACAAAAGTAATTAGTATTTTTGACATTAAAAAATATTTTTGGCTGGTAATTATTCCAAAAAATACTATCAATTCCGCAACAAAACCACTCATGCCCGGTAATGCAAGGGAAGCCATCGATAAGATACTGAATATCGTGAATATCTTTGGAATTGGGATAGCCAGCCCGCCCATTTCGTCGAGATAACCAAGACGTATTCTATCATAACTCGTTCCTGCCAAGAAAAAAAGTGCAGCACTAATAAACCCATGAGAAATTATTTGTAAAATGGCTCCGTTAAGTCCCGTATCGGTTATCGAACCAATTCCTATAAGTATGAAACCCATATGAGATACGGAGGAATAGGCTATTCTTTTTTTTAAATTCCGTTGGCCAGGAGATGTTGAAGCTGCATAAATTATTTGTATTGTACCTACTATTATCAACCAGGGAGAAAATATAGAATGGGCGTGTGGTAATAGTTCCATATTGATCCGAACCAACCCATACGCTCCCATTTTTAATAAGATTCCGGCTAGAAGCATACAAGTACTGTAATGTGCCTCTCCGTGGGTGTCTGGTAACCATGTATGTAAGGGTATAATCGGTGATTTGACAGCAAAAGCAATAAAAAATCCAATATAGAATATTATTTCCAGTGCCACGGGATATGATTGATTAGCTAATGTTTCAAAATTTAATGTTGGTTCATTGGAACCATATAAACCGATACCCAAAACTCCTATTAATAGAAAAACGGACCCTGCCGCGGTGTACAAAATAAACTTTGTAGCTGAATAAAGACGTTTCTTTCCGCCCCACATGGATAGAAGTAAATAAACGGGAATTAATTCTAACTCCCACATGATGAAAAAAAGTAAAAGGTCTCTAGAAGAAAATGATCCTATTTGACCGCTGTACATTGATAACATCAGGAAATGGAATAATCGGGAATTCCGAGTAATTGGCCGAGCCGCTAAAGTCGCTAAAGTGGTGATAAATCCCGTCAGTAAAATGGGTCCTAAGGAAAGTCCATCTATTCCCAATCTCCAGTAAAAATCAAAAAAATTGATCCAGTTATAATCCTCTGCCAACTGGATTAGTGGATCGTCCAATTGGAAATGATAACAGAATGCATAGGTCATTAAAAGGAGTTCTAAGACGCATATATATATAGTATATCCCCGAATCACCTTATTTCCTCTATGAGGGAAAAAGAAAATTAAAGAACCCGCGGCTATCGGAAAAACTACAATTATTGTTAACCAAGGAAAATAATTCGTGGTAAAGACAAGATACACTTAGACCAGAAAAACCCGTACTCGAAAATCGAATAGATTCTTAATTGTTTTTTTTCTTTTTCGAGTACGGGTTTTTGTCGGTAAGCGGTAAAAAAAAAAAGAAAATGGATTCAAAATGGATTCAAGTAGGTTTTCTGAAACGTATCAATATCAATAAGCTAGACCCATGCTTCGAGTTGTTTCATGCCATAAATAAACTCGAACACTCAAGAAATCCGTTGGGCAGGCGGATTCACATCTCTTACAACCAACACAGTCCTCTGTTCTTGGAGCAGAAGCAATTTGCTTAGCTTTACATCCGTCCCAAGGTATCATTTCTAATACATCTGTGGGGCAGGCGCGGACACATTGAGTACACCCTATACATGTATCATAAATCTTTACTGAATGTGACATTGGATCTATCAATTTTTGAACTCATAAATTTTCGATCTAGTAAATTTTGAAATGAATCATATATTTAAATACCAGATGAATCAATTATTTACCAGAATTTTTCTAATCAATCCACTTCTGGATCAACTCCTAATAGGGAAGGGAACAAAGGTACTTTGATTTCTTACGTTTTCACAAACATGATCGAGGTTTCGACGTATTATATATGCTAATTCGAATT